TTGACTACGTACTACTGAAAGATTTAGTCGTACACTGGAAAGATAGCTCAAAAAGTTAAGAGAATGTTTGGATAATGAGTTTATATGGATCTTTTCCGGTGGAAACCACACATCAAAATGACATTGACAGAAAATGACAAGATAATATTTCCATTTTTTCATCAGAAGAGGGGGATTCTTTGAAGCCAGAATGGATTTGCCTTGATATCTAATATAATGTGTGAAAAAATCCTTGAACAAGGATAGGGTGGCCCCAAAATCATTAGCAATGACTTCCGCCAAATATTCTATTTTTCCATAGAAAAATATTCGCTCAAGAAAGACCCGATAAAATGTTGATCGTAAATGAGAGGATTGCTTACGAAGAAAAAAGAAGACAGATTCATATTCATATACATAAGAGTTATATAGGAATAAGAAAAATCTTGGATTACTTTTCGCAAAAATCGAACTCAATTTCTTTGAAATAATAAACGGGTCCCAATTCCCATACTCGTGAAGAAAGAGTCGTAATAAATGCAAATAGGAGGAGTCTTTTGCCCAGTAACGAATAGTTTGAACCAATTTTTCTAGATGGATGGGATAAGGTATTAGTACATCTAACGTATAATTTAAATGCGACAATTTGCCCTCTAAAAAAGAAAATATTGAATGAATTGATCGTAAATTATGAGATTTTACTATTTTTAACTTTTCTAAAGAAGATACTAATTGTAGGGAAAATGGAATTTCCACAATAACAAAAAAGCCTTCTGATATCATTTTAGAATACAATTTTTTGTTGTATCTAAAAAATCGATTTTGGTTGGAATCATTAAAAGAAAAAATAAAGAGATTCTTTTGATATATTCCTGCAATTAAACGTTTTACAATTAGTAAACTAAATTGATTATCAGAAGCCATATTTTCGAATACAATCGATCTATTGAAACCACGATCATGAACAAGAGTATAAATATACTCCCGAAACATAAGTGGGTATAGAAAGTCGTTTTTTTGAGATCTATCTAGTTCGAAATATCTTTGATATTTCTCTATTTTCATTTTCAATTCGATTTGATTGAAGCAAAGATAGGTGATTTCTTGGGTTATTAAATGATACATAGTGCGATATCATAAAAACAAAATGGTATAATAGATACCTCAGAAATAGGTTAAGTAAAAGCATCAACGGATTCTCTATCCTTTCTTTTTATCCATCTAAATGATTAGAAATCCTTTACTTTTTCAAACCAATCGCTCTTTTGATTTTGGAAAATTTTTGATTATCAATATACTCTTTCTTCTACACATTCAGCCACCCTCCGGGCGTAAAATGGCTAATAGTTAGGACTCATTCAAAAAATTGAAAAGTGGGGTTTTCCGCATCAGGCACTCATCGATTTTTAACATCGAATTCAGAATTTAATTGGAAAATCATTCAAATTAAGAATGAGAGCTCCTTTCTTTTTTGTTCCCCTAGAATTTCGAATTCATTTCTAATTGGAGCCGTGGAGCTCTATCCATTTATTAATATTAACTTTAACTCGACCCACCTTTGATTCATTTTGTTATGTTCTACGCAAATAGTTCAAACAGGGTTTGGAATCGGTCTGGTAAGAATAAAGTATTCTCAGAATTCTTCATTAATATGACATGCTATTTTTTCCACTCATTCCTTTTAGGATCAGTCATGGTCTTACAAACCATACCGATGGTATGGACGAATCCTTTCTTCATACAAATGTGTAAAAGCTGTTAGTCGCACTTAAAAGCCGAGTACTCTACCATTGAGTTAGCAACCCAAACAAAAAAATTAGGTTATGGAGATAGAATCAAAATCAAAATAAATAAAACGATTGAATGGTACGACACAATCAAAAAATTAAACTAGCAAAAAATAAACACAAAAAAAATTCGAATCAATCTTGAACAAAAGAAAAAAAGGGGGATAAGATAAAGATAATATAAAAAAAGAATAGAAAAAGTTCTCAAAATAAAAATATAAAATATAGGTAAAGTGAAAATTGATAGAAAATCTCTTATTTCTTACACTATTCATTGCTTAAGACATTGCTTAAGATTTCTTTTTTTTTTTCTATTTATTAATTTATTGAATAGACATATGGATATAACTAAACTATTCTAACAAAAGCCTTCTTAATTTAATATTTAAAATTCTTTAAAATAAATTTTAAATAAAATGGAAAATTTCAAAATTGTATCACAGAAATTTTGACAACCCCATCATTTTAGTTGTATTTGAATGAAGAAAAAAAGCAAAGCTATGAAATAGGGACAAATGGATCCACAAATAAGATCCAATTACCCAGATTGGATTATACCTATCCAATACATTGTTGTCAATATGAATGTAAATGTGTTAAGAAAAAAGACAGAATGAATAAAACAAAAGAATTAACTCAAATAAATTAATTCCATTTAAAAAAAATAAATTGACTATCTATCAATTTATTATAGAATAATAAAGACAATCGAAATGAAATTAGTAATTAATGAAATATTCAAAAGAGGGTGTAGGTAATTTCTACGCATATACATATATATCGACACATATATCTTTCTATAAGTATACCATAACCATTTTATCTACTATTTATGATTTACCTCTCTATTCTATTCATATTCCAGAAATATCTTTTTTTTTTCTAACATGAAATGCCTTATCATACTTTTTTTCTAACGAAAAAAAAAAATCCTTTTTTTGTTCAAATTCTTTTAATCAACGTTTCCACGTTTCCTTAAAAAAATCGATTTAATTACTATTATTTTATTTGAACACACAATCTTTTGTGAATTTGTGAAAAGGGGATGATTGGTTTCGAGAAAAGTTATTAAAAAATAACTAAAGAAGAATTTCACTTATTTTATTATACTGTTAAATCCTCAACAAAAGGTTGTTTAAAAAGACAACTAACTTTTATTTGGTATTTGGAAAATCTTTCTCTTTATTTATATTTATTTAACTTATTTAAATTAAATATATTTATAGAATATTTAAATATAGAATATATAATATTCTATAAATATAGAATATATAAAAGCAACGTGCTTTGGGACGGAAGGATTCGAACCTTCGAATACCGGGACCAAAACCCGTTGCCTTACCACTTGGCGACGCCCCATTTCCATTTCTATTTCGATTTAATACTAATTAAGTCGAATATTAATATTAGTATTAATATTGGTTCTTCGTCAATTACCGGCCAAATATCTCTGAATTGAATTCGCTTGTTGTTTGGATTTTGATATGTGTAAATCTCGAATTAAACGAAATTTCTTGATCATAATATATAATTCAATTAAGATATTGTATGAAAATAGGATTTCTTCTATTCTTTTCTTTTTTTAATTGAGAATTGAAGGATTTTTGATTGGGTGGATGAGTTGAAAGTTTTGAGTCTACCTTACTTTAAATATCCATTTTATATCAATGGGATATTAATAACTCAGTCAAAAGTCAAAATACAATTATCTTTAGGAAAAAGATGTTTGTTATGCTTAATATTTTTAGTTTAATTTGTATCTGTCTTAATTCTGCCCTTTATTCAAGCAGTTTGTTGTTTACAAAATTGCCGGAAGCATACGCTTTTTTGAATCCAATAGTAGATGTTATGCCAGTAATCCCTCTGTTCTTTTTTTTATTAGCTTTTGTTTGGCAAGCTGCTGTAAGTTTTCGATAAGATTTTGAATACTGTCCTAGAAGAATTCATGACTTATTCGAGAAAAAATTCTAACAATGATAAGTCTTCTAATTCGAATAAAAATCCTGAATTCAAACATTGCCATTTTTGTATAGATGCGAAAAATCTGGATTACCCCATTTCCTCATTCTGATTGATTTTCCATTCGATCAAAAGAGACCCCATTCATTGGGTTCCCCACAATCTATCTAATTGTAGGTATGAAAGAAGTATGAAAGAAAATTTTGGGGAATGAAAGACTTGATTCTTATTACAAATAAATTTAGAATTTTTTTTCTATTTCTATATTTCTAGAAATTTCTAGAAACCGCTTCGTTTCTTGGTGTGAAAATGAAATATGTGATATAAAAAAAGGGAATCTAGTTTCTTTTTTTTTTTTTTGCAAACCAAAAAAAGATCTTGGAGATTATCTAATGCTTACTCTTAAATTCTTTGTTTACACAGTAGTAATATTCTTTGTTTCTCTCTTCATCTTCGGATTTTTATCTAATGATCCAGGACGTAATCCTGGACGTGAAGAATAAAATAAAACAAAAATTCCTTGCTTTATTTTTTAATGTTCTTAACATTTTATCTATTTTTATCTTTAATTTAAATAGAATTCTTTAAGAAATTTGAAAGATAAAGTTCTTAAAAACTATTAACAGAACCGGAAAGAGAGGGATTCGAACCCTCGGTACGAAAAACTCATACAACGGATTAGCAATCCGACGCTTTAGTCCACTCAGCCATCTCTCCCAATCGAAAAAAAAAGGGAATTACCATGTTACATTACATTAATGTAATGGGGTTTGTTTGAAAAAGTTGAAAAAGAGAGTCCTTTTGTATCCCCTTTTTTTATTACTTTATTCCTTTTGTTTCGTTTTATTCCATTACTTTTATACTTTATATACCCTATTCTATATTATCATAAAATATACTATCATATTCTAGTCTATATTCTAGACTCTATATTCAAGTCTTTTTTTTTAGATTTTTTAATATCTATAAAAGTATTGTATAAAAAAGTGTTATAAGAAATTGTATTGTATATGTATAATAAATAGATAAGATAATAAAAAAATGGAAAAGATATAGAAAAGGTTGATTCTATAATCAAATCATAAATATAGAAAACTTATCTCAGTAATCCTTGTAATTTCTTTTCGATTTCGAGTAGGGCTCGAAAAAGATATCTCTAACTCAATATTGCAATTAACCAATCAATATCATATATCAATCAATATATACAATATTGATTGATATATGATATGAAAAATATCAAATAGAAAGTAGAAAGAAAAAAAACGACCCCTT